TCTTTTTATAAATGTAATGATGAGCCTATCCTCTCTTCTTTGTTCATATTCAAAAAAATATCGAAAACTAATGCTAGATCAAAATATTCAGAGGATTCTTCTGACAAAAAAATATGTAATTGTCAGTAAAGTTGTTTGTTTTTTTTTTCTTTTCTTCAAATCCAAAAAATGCTTTTTATTTATACATAACACGTAGGTCGTCGATTCAGCATTGGATAAAAGGGGCGAAATGCCCATTTTTACAATAAGTGCTTCAAATCATTTTATCGATAGGAGTGTTCTCTATCGATAAAATATTCATTTGGAACCATCTCTATATTAACATAGTGGTAGAAAGAGTACCATGCTGCATCTAAACTTCAAACAGTTTGCTTTAACCATGTTAATGGTCCTACATTATTGGTTGATAGAGAATCAAAGGAGGTTTTACCAATGAATCGCGAAATGCTATGGTTCTTACATAGAATTTCTTAATTTATTCCGAAGTAATTCGCGAGATCATGCACCTTTCTTTTCTTTCCTAGTTATAACGAAAAAAAGTACAGCTGGTTGGATCCAGCCTATTCTTGAAATAAACAACTCGCACACACTCCCTTTCCAAAAAAGATCAATACACCAAGCACTACACTTAGATTTATTAGATTTGTTGATAAAATATCGGTATTAAACCCGAGACTCCCGGCGGATGGCCAGTGGCCCAAAGAAACGAAAGAATCGGTTACATTTTTCATACGATCTCCTCTTTCTTATAGATAGACTAAAAAATCGAATAGAGTTCTTTTTTTATCACTTCACTCCTCTTTTTTATTTATTCTTTTAAATTACTTTTTCCTATTTCAAAAAGTATTCGAGTTATGTGAACTACCCCCCTGTTGAAATACTTAATTTCCCTTGGACTCCGAGCGGGGAAGGATGAAAGCGAGTCGGTATACCAATTTTTCATCCGCAAATCAGCCCTTCCCGCAGGTTATTTTGTCAATGAATAAGTAATTGTAGGGGTGAAATCTTGCTAGAATTCGAAAAAACAAACGAAAAGTACAAGGCAATAAAATATGTATTTTTCATATTTCTAACTAAGATTAAACAAAAGGATTCGCAAACAAAAGTGCTAATGCTACAACCAGTCCATAAATTGTTAAAGCTTCCATAAAAGCTAGACTAAGCAATAGAGTACCTCGTATTTTTCCCTCTGCTTCAGGCTGTCTCGCGATACCCTCTACAGCTTGACCCGCAGCAGTTCCTTGACCAACTCCCGGTCCAATAGAAGCAAGCCCTACGGCCAATCCAGCAGCAATAACGGAAGCGGCAGAAATCAGTGGATTCATGATAAGTTCCCTCGTACCAAAAAAAGAAATGGTTAATGATACAATCAAGCAACGAATTATGACTGAATTATTCTGTCACTAGGATTTATCTAGTCGAAGTAACTACGAACTTCGAGTTGAAGTAATAGTATTATTGAATTGGCCGAACTACTTCAATCTATCTTTTTTAGTTTCTATCCACAAAGTCTTTGTGAATCCATACAACCTCCTTTCTTCCATTTCTTGGTTCCGAACTGTGAATTGAATGAATAAACAGATGAAATTAAGAAAAAAATGGAAGAATTCAATTCACAGTCACAAAGAGACAGAAAAGGAAGGACTTCTATTGCAACCCCCATCTAAATTCATAGAAGTAGGGCAAATGCAATATATCTTTAGTTCAGATATAACCAGTCAATATCTAATATCACATATACATGTCTTTCTTCCATAACGTAAACCAACCATTCATCTTAATCTTAGATTCAATCGGATTCGAGAATCAATTATTAAAACATCTACAGGAGTTAACTTATTTATAGCCATTCAATTACATATACCTACCCTCAACCCATTTTTTATGAATTCCTTTTTTTGTAAACTCTTTTCCCTCTTCCCCCTTCTTTATTATTATTCCACCGGATCCAATCGAAATGGACAAATTGTTTAGTCCAAATCATTGCATAGAAATATCATTAGTAGATTGATCTAAGTTCATCCAATTTGTTATTTATTATATTACTATTTTCATTTGGTTAATCGTTGAATAAAATCAACTGAAACGGGAATCCTTTCGCCCTTTTTATTTTATTATTTTTCATATTGAATAATGGGATAGAAATCGAATATTCATTGAGGGGAGATATGATATTAAGTGGACGAAAGGGGGTTTTAGGAAAAAGATCGAAAAGATCTCTTTCCTTTTTTTACAACTCTCTAATATCATAATTTTTTCCATTACTATATATCGTATATGGCGCAGTTGTATATTCCCTAAGTAAATTATCTTGGACCGCACGTTGAGGTTTGAGAAAAAAAAGACTAGTTCAATGATGGCCCTCCATGGATTCACCTATATAAGCCGCGGCTAAAGTTGCAAAAATAAGAGCTTGAATACCACTTGTAAATAATCCAAGGAACATGACAGGTATAGGAACCACTGAAGGTACTAAAGAAACAAGAACAACAACGACTAA